ATCCTACATGTTCCATTAGTAACACTCCCTTGATACTTTCCAAGGGTGTCACTGCCTATTTTATTTTGCTTGTGCTTAATGTTTCCCGATTCTACTAGAAATCATATACGAACTTGTTATAGATGTATTTATTGGATTGGTTCATCAATAGTGTTGGGTCAGAATCCCCCCCCCCCTTTTTTTTTGACTCTGCACCATTGATTCCACTATTATTAGTGAGCAATAATGGAATAATTCCTTCATATTCATAGAGATAGGGGACATAATTCACATGGATATAGTAAGTCTCGCTTGGGCTGCTTTAATGGTAGTCTTTACATTTTCCCTTTCGCTCGTAGTATGGGGAAGAAGTGGACTCTAAGGGTACTACTAATTGAGTTGAGGAATCAAATCAAACTGTATCAATTGTTTTATAAATCATTCTCGTTTTTAACTTTAACTATTGAGAAAATATTAATTTAAAAATAGTAATGAAATTTAAATAAAAATATCTTTATTTCGAAATTCCATTGGATTCTGGTGGAATAATGTATTATATGAATAATACCCTTTCAATCAAACAGATATTTCAATGATTCCCATGTTCGTATTTCGAAAGTAAAGGGGATACAAATGATAGGAAATTTCTTCCAACCGAATTCTTACTAAATTTTCTATTTTGGTGAACCGGCTCTTACCAGAATTATATATGGACAACGAGGAACAACGGACCCTTTTTATTTGTTTCCCTCTTTACTGTTCAAAGAGAAAGTCGTTCTGTTATTAAGTGGATACGCACTTTCTATGGGAAACAACATAGACATAGCGATTGTCCGACGAGATACTACGCATAATAAGATCTTGCCTTGGGCAAGTCACATATTGCGCATTTACTTTATTATTGTATAAATTGGATTTATGCTTTATCAACTCGTTTCATATCATGGTTCAAACGTTACAAATCGATGAGGTTTACTACTCCTTTTCGAAATCCGAAGAAGTTCCCATAGAACTCCTTGAATCATCTGTCAACGGCTCAATCAATTACTTCTTCGGAATGCGAAAAAACAAAAAAAAAAAAGATTACTTGGTTTTTTTTTATTAATATATGCCTATACCATTTTTCCTTCATTGATTTGATTCTTTCGATGGATACCGGGATTCATATTGGAAATAATCAGAAATCTAGGAATTAGAACCGTAAGAGTTGCCTCTCGATTTTTTGATTGGAATCAATACAAATCAAATAGATGAAGCAAAGAAATAGAATTGGGGTGCTATGTACATTACATATATGTAATTGATATCTACATATATGAATATGAAGATACATATTTTAGATTGATCTATATTAAGCCTCTATCTTTATACAGTACAACTTTATACACTACAATAACAGTAAGAAATAGTATGGTAGAAAGAAATATATGAATCTTTCTACCATACTATCGGATCTCATAGAATACTGCTGATTCTAGTCCCATTTAAGACGCGAAATTGTAATCCTTTTGATTTTCTTTCTTCAATCATTGATAAGAACTAAGGAGTCAAGTTTCATTCAAATTAATCATTTTGACTGACTGTTTTTACGTAAATGATAAGTAAAAAAGCAGTAGGAACTAGAATGAACAGTGCAGTAGCAATAAATGCGAGAATATTTACTTCCATAATCTCATCGTTTCGTTTTTTTTACTTCGCAATAACTCGGGATTTAATCCCATAGAGATGAGAAATCTTTCACCTGTAAATTCAATGGGATGAATTATATCTCGATGATATTGAATCAGATCAATATCATGAATAACAATATCTGAGCTATCAAATCGATTCATCGTCGAGAATTGAATAGTATAACATAGAGGATCTTTTATCCATACCGAATCCAAAATTGGATTCTTGATCTAATCTAATCAAGAATTCCTTTATTTATCATTCTTTTCCATTCTTTCTTTCTTTTCTATAACCTACCACCTTCCTTGTACAATCATCTGATGAAGTATCATCTGACCGTTTTTCCACTTCCATTGGTTACAAACCCAAACAAACAATAGAAGTAAAATGTAAAAAAAGACTGAGTTAAGTTCTAAACTCCGTTTTTTTAATGATCTAATTTTCTTGGAAGACAAAGAAGTGTGATAAAGATGAGTCCCAGTCTAAAAGATCTAATATTCCATCAAATTCACTATTTTAGAATTTGTTCTTTTTTCGATGGGATCTTTACCTTAGAAAGGAAAAAAAATGATTCATTCCCTTGCTAAGAGAGGCGGGATCCTTGTTTGATCTTTCTTTTATTAATATCCTCTTTCCTTGGATTAGGACTGGGACGCATATATCAAAAGTTCAGTGTGCAATTTGAATGAGATAAATTGTTTCAAATTCAAATTAGTAACTGAGATTACACACAATCGGAACCAGAAAAAGAGATAGGTTTAATCTGAAAAGTATTCTATCAGGGTAACTATGTTAAATTCATTTTGTAGCGTACAAGAAATGAATTCCATTTGTGTATGTGCTTCCAGGAAACATAGGATATTCTATTCCATTACACGGATCGGGAACAATCGAAAAAGTCCGACCCAGTATGGTATCTCTTGGAATTCTGAATATGATGCTACCAATAATTGTACTAATCCACATATGTCTCTCTCCCACCAATCGGTACTAGTTGAAGTAATGGAAATTCTCGTATTTGTTTGATAAGAAACGAAAAAGCAAAAAAAAAAGAAATAAGGATTTCCGTTGGGAATGAAATTCTGCTCCTTGTCCTCTTTTTCACAGAAAATGGAGAGATGGATTGAGTGTTTATTGGATCCGTCGGGACTGACGGGGCTCGAACCCGCAGCTTCCGCCTTGACAGGGCGGTGCTCTGACCAATTGAACTACAATCCCAGGGAAATAAGGTGTATAGCATACATATTCTTATGATTTCATTCAAACCATTTCTATTTAGAATCGCCGTGTTGTAACATAGACGCGAATGATATATTGATATCCACATGGATACGCACTTTAGTGAGAGCGGCATGGATTAATCCTTTCGTTATTGTCAAATCGATTGATAATCAATCTTTCAATGAACAAAAAGAGTCTTTTTTTTTTTCTTTACTCTTTTCCTTAGACTTTATACTTACAAATCCTGATATGAATCTAGATCATTAGCAAGATCCGCATTTGTGGGAACAAATAAAAATAAATAGAGCAAATAAGAAGTAGGGATATATCATAAAGTTTTCTTTTTTTTTTCCTCCTTATCAGGAATTTCTGGAAAACAAATGGGTTATATCATTTCATGGTGGATCAGCGAATTATTGGGCCGAGCTGGATTTGAACCAGCGTAGACATATTGCCAACGAATTTACAGTCCGTCCCCATTAACCGCTCGGGCATCGACCCAGGAAGAATCAATTCTAGGCTTATTGATAATCCATGATCAACTTCCTTTCGTAGTACCCTACCCCCAGGGGAAGTCGAATCCCCGCTGCCTCCTTGAAAGAGAGATGTCCTAAACCACTAGACGATGGGGGCATGCATGCTTGCCCGACCGCCATCATACTATGCTCATAGTATGAACAGTTTTTTTTAATTGTCAATATAATGTAATGGTATGACTAGATCCGACGGATCTTTCTGTCTTTCATGATTCCATAGAATTTTTTGATTCGTCATTTCTATTCATGAATCATTCATTCTAAGCGCCATTCTATATAGAAATCTATTAATAAATCTATTATATAAATCTATAAATCGATATTACTATATTAGATAGTACTATATTAAATATTCTATATTAATATATTAAATAATAATAACTAGATAACTAAAATAATAATAAATTTCTATAGATAAATTTATATATATAAATAGAAAAAGGATAGGATCCTTTCAGGGAATGATTTGTCCGCCAGAAAAAAGGTTAAACTCCATTTCTTCCACTTTCATTCATTGATTCACTCGTTGTTAAGATGAGATATGCCCATCTCACACTAAGCCAGGAAATTAACAAACGATAAATCTGAGGGGATCAACAAGTTATCGAAAATGGTTTTTTCTTTAAGAATTTGCTTCAGGGGACAAGTAGAATCTCTTCATCACATGATTCGATGAAATATCTTGGATCTATGTCGAATTGGTAGGTACATGTATCAATCAAGTGAATTTCGTTCTGATAGGGGTCAATTCAATAAAAGAAAAGTAATTCGAGTCAGTCTTGAAATAATTCATTGCATTGATATTTATCAAATTCAATATCAATAAACCATTCTTACCCTAGGGAAATCAAATTTCTCGTTCCCGAATGGGCCACTAGCTATTATGAGTCTATTGCATGTACTTATGTATATAATATATGTACATAGATCTATCTTATCCGCATAATGATTCATTCAGGAATTGAATCAAACGCGCCCTTTTAACTCAGCGGTAGAGTAACGCCATGGTAAGGCGTAAGTCATCGGTTCAAATCCGATAAGGGGCTTTCGATTTTTTCATAAAACTCCAGTCTTAGTATTCATATTTGAGCGGAGAATAGAGATATTGTTGATATTGATATTTGTAATAAAAAAAAGTAACCAACTGTATAACTGAATTAGAATAATAACTTATTCTAATTCAATTAGAGTATAGTAGTTATAAAGTTGAACATTTGTTTATTATATTATAATGAATAATGAGAATGAATAATGATAAGTCGTCTCTTGAATTGCCAAATATTCCTATTTTCCATTATTCCAATCAAATCCATTGTAAAGATTAGAAATCAACAAAAGAAAAAGTAAGTGGACCTGACCCATTGAATCATGACTATATCCACTATTCTGATATTAAAATTCGATAGAGATGAGATTGGAACAGTGGGTCTTTTTTATTTCATTTCTTTGGACTCCGCAAGAATTTGTCGATATTTCCGATTAAATCTTCTTGTTCCTAGATGTTCCATAGGAATAAATTGCTATTCCGTTCCTCCACAGAGAAACGTTTATTCCAAGTCACAACATAAGAGCCATTTTCAATATCTTTCTTTG